TAACTATAAATAACTATAAATAAAGTAAAGTGCAGCCGGATGGATCCAACCTATTCTTGAAATACACAACCCGCACACACTCCCTTTCCAAAAAAAATCAATACACCAATCACTACACTTAGATTTATTGGATTTGTTGCTAAAATATCGGTATTAAACCCGAAACCCCCGGCGGATGGCCAATGGCGTGAGAAAACGAAAGAATCGGTTACATTTTTCATATGCTTTCCTCTTATAGATAGGACTGACAAAGAACAAAGTTCTTTTTCTATTACTTCGCTCGCCCCTTTCTTTTTTGATCAATTTATTTATTTTTAATTGAATTTCCCCCTTTTTAATGGGAATAGATTAAATCTAGTAATTTCATTTAGGTTAGGTCTTAGGTCTCATTTCAATTGTGAAATATATCGTTTGTGGAAACGTTTCCTAAAAGGAAAAAGGTTTCCATTGTACTAAGCTAAGGACGGGAAGGAAGAAAGCGAGTGATCTGGTAATTCCTCATCCTCAAAGCAGTCCTTCCTGTAGTCTCAACAAATAAGTAATTATAGGAATAAAGTGTTGATATAATTCGAAGAAGCAAACGACAATTTAATTTCAAGTTAATAAAGAAAAAAAGTAAAATAAGTATGTAATCTAAGGTACTTTTTTACATTTCTAGGATTAAACAAAAGGATTCGCAAATAAAAGCGCTAATGCCACAACCAGTCCGTAAATTGTTAAAGCTTCCATAAAAGCTAGACTAAGCAATAAAGTACCTCGTATTTTACCCTCTGCTTCTGGTTGTCTCGCAATACCCTCTACAGCTTGGCCTGCAGCAGTACCTTGACCAACTCCGGGTCCAATAGAAGCAAGTCCTACAGCCAATCCAGCAGCAATAACGGAAGCGGCAGAAATCAGTGGATTCATGGTAAGTTCCTCGCACCAAAAAAAAAAAAGAAATGGTTAATGATACAATCAACCAATGAATTATTACTTAATTTTATCATTAAGTTTGATCATTAAGATCTATTGGGTCGGAGTAACTAAAAACTAATGATAATATTACTGAATCGTCAGAACTACTTCGATATCTCGTTTTTTGTTTCTACCCATGATGAAGTTTTTGTAAATCCATATACATACGGCTCTAGTTATTGCATTTCTTTCTTTCCAACCATTCTTTCATTCCATCCTTCGTTCTTTACTCTTCTATATCCTTGAGTTCATCTGTTTTTTCATCCAATCCACAATCACAAATGAAACAGAAGAAAGGACTTGACTTATCTTGTAATCCATCTAATCTAAATGCAGTAAACTGCAATCAAATCAATATATGCAATCATCAATATATGCATATGATCGATATCAACGATATCAATATATCAATATAACGATATCAATATGTATATCAATACATATATATATATTTTTTTATTTATTTTGCTTTATTTATTTTGCTATATATATTGCTATATATATATTACATATATATAGCATATAGTTAGATATATATATATATATATATATATATATATAGTTAGTTAGTATATAGGTAAGGCATAAGGACTTCTATTTATATATAGATAGGACTATATAACTAGTGAATATCTAATATTACATATACATATTACATATACATTTCTTTCTTCCATAACGTAAACTGGCCACATTTTATATTGAATCGGATTATAGAATCATTCCTCGAAACCCACACAAAAAGTGGCTGGACTTATAGACATTACATACATCTAGTGTGACCTCCCCAACCCATCTTTTTTTTTACAATTCCGTAATATCGTTCATCTTCTCTCCTACGACTCTAGGTCATATATTCATACGTATTTATATCTATTATGTTCTCCAACCAAGCAGATTATCTTGAACCATGCATGAATTGGGATAAGCTAAAAAAAAAGACTATTTCGAAAACTAGTCAATGATGACCCTCCATGGATTCGCCTATATAAGCCGCGGCTAACGTTGCAAAAATAAGAGCTTGAATACCACTTGTAAATAATCCAAGAAACATAACAGGTATAGGAACTACTGAAGGGACTAAAGAAACAAGAACAACAACTACTAATTCATCAGCCAATATATTCCCGAAAAGTCGAAAACTAAGAGATAAGGGTTTTGTGAAATCTTCTAGGATGTTAATTGGTAAAAGTATTGGAGTTGGTTTGATGTATTTCTCGAAATAACCCAACCCTTTTTTGGTAAGACCTGCATAAAAATATGCCACTGACGTGGGTAAAGCTAAAGCAACAGTAGTATTTATATCATTCGTGGGCGCAGCTAACTCCCCATGAGGTAACTGTATGATTTTCCAAGGTAAAAGGGCACCTGACCAATTAGAAACAAAAATAAATAGGAACATAGTTCCAATAAAGGGAACCCAAGGTCCATATTCTTCTCCAATCTGGGTTTTGCTCAAGTCTCGAATAAATTCAAGGACATATTCAAAGAAATTCTGACCGTCGGTCGGAATGGTTTGTGGATTCCGAACAGCTATGATGGCTGAACCTAACAAGATAGCAATTACGACCCAAGAAGTGATAAGTACTTGAGCATGGATTTGTAAACCTCCTATTTGCCAATAGAAATGTTGGCCTACTTCTACACCCGATATATCGTATAACCCCTTGAGTGTTTTAATGTAACATGGTATAACATTCATATTGTCCTCTGATAGAAATTGAACTTCAAAAAAGGAATTAGTTTGATTCAACCATTTCTTTCTCAACTCACCAACTTGAATCATTAATCATATATTTAGGATACCAAGAAATCACATAACATCATAATATATATCAATATCCCCAGTTCTTTTTTTTTATCTATTTTTAAAAATTCAAAAAAAAAGTAACCGATCCAATAAATCTATGGAGTTGCCCAATAATTAACATTAACTAATTTTATTATTCTTAATCTTAATCATAATCAACGATTTCTTATATAGCTAGAACGACCTTCACAAATTGCGGATACTAATTTGTTAAGAATCAATCGAATTGAAGCTATAGCGTCATCGTTGGCTGGAATCGAAATATCTGCAAGATCTGGGTCACAATTTGTATCGATTAAACAAATCGTTGGAATCCCCAAAATGGCACATTCTCGAAGAGCCGTATATTCTTCTTGCTGATCAACGATGATCACAATATCAGGCAATCCCGTCATATATTTGATCCCACCGAGATATGTTTGCAAGGTAGATAATTTTCTCTTCAACATTGCTGCATCTCTTTTGGGGAGACGGTTGAGTTTCCCCATCTTTTCTTCTGCTCTTAAGTCCCTGAACTTATAAAGTCTCGTTTCCGTAGTGGACCAATTCGTTAACATACCACCGAGCCATTTTTGATTAATAAAATGAGACCGAGCCCTTATTGCAGCTGATGCTACTGAATCCGATGCTTTATTTTTGGTACCGACGATTAAGAAGTTTTTTCCCCTACTTGCTGCATCAAAAACTAAATCACAGGCTTCTGATAAAAAACGAGCAGTTCTAGCGAGATTTGTAATATGAATACCTTTACGCTTTGCAGAAATGTAAGGGGCCATTCTAGGATTCCATTTCTTAGTACCATGACCAAAATGAACTCCTGCTTCCATCATCTCTTCCAAATTGATGTTCCAATATCTTCTTGTCATTTTTTCCCACACTTCCTTTTTGTTTTTTCTTTTTCGTATTATTAACAAAGAGACGAGGTACCTTGAAATAAATAATTGTTCCGATGGAACCTTCTACCGGGGATTGACCATTGATACACGGCACAAACCATAAATTTTTTTAATTACTTATTTTATTTATTACCAAATCAATATTTTATTTATTACCAAATCAATAATCAGACCAGTATAGTTAAAAGATAGTTAAAGTGAAAATGAATCCGCTCTTAGGAATCATTAAATCGCATAAATGATTGTTCTGATGTCTCATGTAAATTTGTCTCATGGAAATTGTTTGTCGCGTAAGAACAAAATAATTCTCTATGGTGTAACAAAATATCTCTCATTTCCAACTCGAATAGATTTTTTCTTTTGATTTCCAAATAAATGTTTTTGTCTTGCCTTGAACGGTGCACAAATTTTTGGAATCCGGTACCAACAGGTATAATCCCCCCCAGAACAACGTTCTCTTTCAGGCCTTTCAACCAATCAATACGACCTCGTAGAGCAGCTTTTGCTAAAACTCGAGCGGTTTCTTGAAAACTTGCTTCGGATATGAAACTTTGAGTATTCAGAGACGCTCTTGTTATTCCCAATGAGATTGCCCGATAACAGATCGATTCGTCCAAAGCGCGCCCTGCTCGTTCCGCTCGCAACAATCCGATTAATTCTCCAGGCGAAAAAACATTAGACATTCCATCTTCTGAAACCAACACTTTTGATGTTACTTGACGTACAATAATCTCTATATGTCTATTATGGATCTGTACCCCCTGGGATCGATAAACCCTTTGGATCTTATTAACCAAAGAGATACGACTTTGGGCTATGGTTAGCTCAGCTCCAATCAAAAACCCCCAGGGGATCCCAAGAATTCTTGGTATACGCTCGTTCCAACCTTCAACTCTCCTTTCGAGGTTCATCGATATTGAATCAATCGAACGCACTTCTAAGATTTGTTCTACTTTTGGAAGACCTTGCGTTATGTCACCAGATCTCGATTTTTCATATATAAATGTAACTAATGTATCTCCTTCGTAAAGGATTTTCCCATAATGACCATGAACAGTTGCTCCAGGAGTAGCCAAATAAGACTTAGCCGATCTTATAACTAAAAAGTCGACATTAACAATTAAAATTTGACCAGATTTTTTTACGTGTGGTTCGTATTTAAATAGACATACATTTTCACAAATAAATTGTCCAAGGCTAATTTTGATCGATGTCTCTTCACAATAATCATGATGGAGAAAGCACCAATTCAAATGGAATGGGTTCAAAATGATGTTACTGCATAGATCGGGATTATAAATCCTCCTATTTTCATCTATTAAACAGTATTTAAGTACTTGAAGTACTTGGAAAATCTGTTTCAAATTGTCAAGTAGCAAATATTTCTTTAACACGATCTGATTATGAGTTATTAAATGGTAAGATGAATAAAAATTCGATATTTTAGGTACAATAGCGCCTAAGGGACCAAAATAATCCCTAATTGGAATTAGGGGATCCGATTCTTTTGTCACATTGTTATATTTCGAACTATTGAATGGACCAATTCGAGAACAATTGGATGATGACAAAATTAGCAAAGATTGGCATTCCTTATTTCGATTCAACAACATACCAATAGTTCCTTGATGTTGGCTAAGTGATTGAATCTTCACCTTGGAATAAAAAGGATTGATATTGGTGCAATCTAATCCATTATCGGGAATCAATCCGGAACTTGCCCTATCATACCTTTTTCCGGTATACGAAATAGTGGACTTGACTAACTCAATTCTTATGAAATCGCGAATTAGATCATTTGCCCTTACCTCAACAAAGGAAGCATGAACCTCTTCTATAGAACCATTTTGTTCTTGGTCCCAATTCAATACTAAGCAAGTCCGAACTAATTGAATACTTGTGTGATAAATTCCTCGAATTGACTTGCCATTTCCATAAAGGATATAATTGACAACTCTAAATTGGACATTATCCTTTTCCTGCAAGATATCACGAGGGAAAAGTGTTGCTAAATTTATCCCATCGGATATTTCATATGTGACTACGGGTCGAACCAAAACAAAATACTTTTTCTTGGTAGGTGTGATCCGTTGAACATAGATCCAATTTTTCCATTTTTTTGATTCTTTAGAATTTTTTTTTTCCGTTTCTGGTGGTATAAAAATGCCGCTGTGTCTGGATATCTTATCTGTCTCTCCAGGAAAATGAATATCTCCAGAAAAGATTTTAAGTTCAATATATTTTTTTTTTCTCTCCACTCGGACTAATCCACCTACTCGGCTTCTTGTATTTAAAGCCAGTCGTGTATCTACTCCAATGATACTATTGTTCCGGACCATTATTAATGAAGATCCCGGTAAGATATGCACTTCTTCGAGAATGAAAAAAAACCGATCTACTTTCATTTGGTATTTCGGACTAAATTCTTTTGCTCCTCGATACTCAATCAAATCTTCTTTTTTTATGATTGAATCCACCTCTATGGTCCCATATTTAGTAATTCCGGAACTGCTTCTTCTGTATCGTGGATCATCAAAATAAGCAAGAATACTATTTCCACGTAAAATACCATTTATGGGTATTTCAATCGAAATACCAAAACAGGGTATTAGTTCTTTCTCTCGTTCTTGATCATATTGTAATGGGATGATGAATCTATTTCTTCGCTTTTTTGCCAAGAAATCAGGATTCTCTTGGAGAATAGAAGGATATATTAAATTCCAATGATCATTGGATATGATTCGATCAAGTCTTGAATAGTCAAGAATTTCCCTATCTTTTTTACCAGAAGTATCTAACAATTTATGTCTTACTTGATCATTAGTCATTGAGGGGTTAGAGATATATCTTTCTTCAACAGAAAGAGAATAAACATTCATTTGATCTTGATCCTTGTGGAGCGAAAAAGACACTATACTGGATCTGCACGGACCTCCTGCTAATATCCATAAATGGCTTGTTTTTGGTAATAGATGAACATTACCATATGTATATTCAGGTGCATGGTAGACATCGGTACTCCAGTGCATTTCTCCCTCTGATTCAGAATAAATATGTTTTCGTACCCTCTCTTTAAAATGAAAAGTGGACGTTCCAGCACGAATCTCAGCAATCACTTGTTCTGATTCTACATATTGATCATTTTGAACTAAAATCAAACTTTTTGGCGGAATAGTCACATTATATATAATATCCCGACTCTCAATAGTTACATACAAGTCTATAGAACATAGAAAAGCAGGATACCCATGACGGGTACGTGTGGGATGAACCAAATCCTCATTGAATTTTATTTTTCCATTAGAAGGAGCTCGTACATGTTTGGCAGTACCGCCTGTGAATACTCCGCCGGTATGAAAAGTTCTTAATGTTAGTTGAGTCCCCGGTTCGCCAATTGATTGACCCGCAATAATACCTACGGCTTCTCCCAATTCAACCAAATCGCCATGAGTGGGACTACGACCATAACATAATTGACAGATCCAAGATGTACTCCTGCAAGTAAAGGGGGTTCGAATATATATTGGTTGTGCTCGAAAGGTTATGAATCGATTGACAAGTCCAATCCCAATATCTTGATTTCGAGTGGCAATGCATCGTAGACCGATATATATATCGTCTGCTAATACACGACCAATTAGTGTTTGGACAAAAATTTTTTCCGTTATCTCATTTTGAGGACTCACGGAAATACCTCGGATAGTACCACAATCTCTTCTACGTACAATAATGTGTTGAACTACTTCAACAAGTCTACGTGTAAGATATCCAGCATCTGATGTTCGTATAGCAGTATCTACAACTCCTTTGCGGGCTCCGTAGCAGGAAATTATATATTCT